TTAGTTGGAACTTTAGGTGGTTCTCGAAAAAAGATAGCGAAAAAAATTATCCCTAGAGTCGAGACTAAAAGGAATGTATAAACCAATGCTTCCATAAATTCGATCGCGGTTTACAATTATAGCTTCCCTAACCTGTTTGTTTTTTATTTTTTTTTCATTTTGGGAATCATCTCGAAAGAGCAAGAGTCAAAAAAGAAATGATTCAAATTCACTCCAGTACTCTATTCTAGGTAAAATTCCCTCCAAAAATAAAATAGAGGCGAAAGATACCAAAGCAGCGGTCTTGTATCAGACTGCCTGTCTTCTTGTAGTTGGATCCCCAAGTTTTTGGAATGCTCCAAACTCTACTTGAGCATCCAAATCTGGGTCAATACCGGCAAAAACATCTCTGAACAAGGTTCTAGCACCATGCCAAATGTGTCCGAAGAAGAAGAGCAAAGCAAACGAAGCATGTCCAAAAGTAAACCAACCCCTCGGACTGCTACGAAAAACACCATCCGATTTCAAAGTCGCGCGATCTAATTCAAAAATTTCACCTAATTGAGCGCGTCTAGCATATTTTTTCACAGTAGCAGGATCACTATAACTGACTCCATTGAGTTCGCCACCATAGAACTCAACGGTTACACCTACTTGTTCAACACTATACTTCGATTCTGCCCTTCTAAAAGGAACATCGGCTCTAACAATTCCATCGCCGTCTACCAAAACGACTGGAAATGTTTCAAAAAACGTAGGCATACGACGTACAAAAAGCTCACGCCCTTCTTTATCCCTAAAGATAGGGTGTCCTAACCATCCAACTGCTATTCCATCTCCGTTATCCATTGAGCCTGCCCTGAATAATCCTCCCTTTGCTGGATTATTGCCGATATAATCATAAAAAGCTAATTTTTCAGGAATTTTCGACCAGGCTTCTGATAAACTTTGACTTTCTGCTAGCCCGGCGCTAACTCTTCGATATATCTCTTGCTGGAAGTAACCCTGATCCCATTGATAACGAGTGGGACCAAATAATTCGATAGGGGTCGTTGCTGAACCATACCACATAGTTCCAGCAACAACAAAAGCTGCAAAAAAGACAGCCGCGATACTACTAGAGAGTACGGTTTCAATATTTCCCATACGCAATCCTTTGTATAGACGTTGTGGCGGTCGGACGCTAAGATGGAATAAACCCGCTAATATGCCCAATGTACCTGCTGCAATATGATGAGAAGCTATTCCTCCCGGAACAAAAGGATCAAAACCTTCCACGCCCCACGACGGATTTACAGGTTGTACTTTTCCCGTTAGTCCATAAGGATCGGACACCCATATTCCAGGACCGTACAAGCCTGTTACATGAAATGCACCAAAACCAAAGCAAGCCACCCCCGAGAGAAATAAATGAATTCCAAAGATCTTGGGCAAATCCAAAGAAGGTTTTCCTGTACGTTCATCACAAAATATTTCTAGATCCCAATAGACCCAATGCCAGATAGCTGCCAAAAAGCATAAGCCAGAAAACACAATATGTGCCCCAGCTACACCTTCGTAGCTCCAAATCCCCGGATTCGTTACAGTCCCTCCTGTAATACTCCAACCTCCCCACGAATTGGTTATTCCTAAACGAGTCATGAAGGGTATAACGAACATACCCTGTCTCCACATTGGATCAAGAACAGGGTCAGAAGGATCAAAAACTGCTAATTCATACAGAGCCATCGAGCCCGCCCAACCAGCAACCAGAGCTGTATGCATTATATGAACGGAAAGCAACCGGCCGGGATCATTCAATACAACGGTATGAACACGATACCAAGGCAAACCCATGGAAAATACCCCTTTATCAAAGAAAAATAAACACTACGTAACTTTATTGCATTGGAAAAGACTATACTATGACTATCTTATGGACCCCCCTTGTTCGGAAGATTATTTCCTAACAAGGGTTAGATTAATATTTATTCTATTCTGTTCGTAATAATGGAAGAATTCTGTTCGTAGGAACAAAGAGAAGCAGGTTTATTCTATACTCGATAAGTACCAATACGCAATGGGGAATTGATACCATTTTCTATGAGTAAATGTGTCCCTCCTTATTTAATTTATCATTAGAAAGACCTATTCGTAAAAATTTTCCTTTATTTATTTTGTCTTTCTTTCTGAATTTTTCTAATCTATGGATAAAATAAATATGATAGAGCCAATATTATAATATTATAAAGACAGTAAAACCATATTGTTACGTTTCCACATCAAAGTGAAATATAGTATTTAGTTCTTTTTTCTTTCAATTCATGCCTATTGGTGTTCCAAAAGTACCTTTCCGAAGTCCTGGAGAGGAAGATGCATCTTGGGTTGACGTATAGTGCGACTTGTCAGATATATTGGGTCATATGGGATTTCCCCGTTCTCTCCCCCGATCGAGATATCCTCTGTTTCGCCCAAGAAAGAGAAATGGAATCATCAAAAAATTGGAGCGTGAAGTGCAATTAGATGCATTGTTTGGGGGAAT